ATGGGACGAAATCCATTTCATTTAGTAGAATTTAGCCCGTGACCTTTAACCGGATCTATAGGTGCCCTCTTTCTAACCTCTGGTCTTGCCGGCTGATTTCACGGCTACGGCTATATTACTGTAATCTTAGGCGTAATCCTAATTGTTATAACAATAATCCAATGATGACGTGATGTTATCCGAGAAGCCACTTTTCAAGGGTTTCACACGATCCAAGTTTCTAAGGGGCTTCGCTGAGGAATAATTCTTTTTATTGTTTCTGAGGTGTGCTTTTTCTTCGCATTCTTTTGAGCTTACTTCCACAGAAGTCTAGCTCCTACACCAGAATTAGGCTCTTGCTGACCTCCCGCCGGAATTGTACCGCTAAACCCATTTGAGGTACCTTTATTAAATACAGGAGTCCTTTTAGCTTCAGGAGTTACTGTCACATGAGCCCACCATAGCTTAATAGAGGGGGACAACCCTGGGGGCCTACAAGGCCTTATTGGAACAGTAATTTTAGGTATGTATTTCACTTTCCTCCAAGGAGGGGAATATTATGAAGCCTCATTTACTATCGCAGACGGCGCATATGGCTCTACCTTCTTCGTGGCCACTGGATTCCATGGACTCCATGTCCTTATTGGAAGTAGCTTCTTGTTAGTTTGTTTAGCCCGTGTTTGGCTACAGCACTTCTCAACAGGGCATCACTTCGGATTTGAAGCAGCAGCTTGATATTGACATTTCGTAGATGTAGTATGACTGTTCTTATATTTATCAATCTATTGATGAGGGTGCTAACTTAATTCCTTTACTTCAGTGTCTTAGATGACTGAGATATAAGTGCTAGACTTTTAATCTAGCTACGGCTGACACATAGCCTCTAAGAGAGACTTAATACTTTAAACATAAAAGATTTGATTTGCATTCAAAAAATGGACTAATTTAGTTCTTAGGTCACCTTGTATGAAAAGCGAGAAATTTGCATACGGTTTCGGCCCGTACCTTGGCGGTGAGAGTCCTTCTTCATATTATAAAGTATATAAATGGAAGCCAAAAAGAGGCGTCTAACTGTTAATTAGAAGACTGTGAATATATCTATCACCCGTTTAGCAGCAAACGTTACGCCGGATGAACGGAAATCATTGATGTTGATTAATATGGGATGTTATGTATCTCTAACGTTATTATAATGCTTAGAAGAATTTGAAGAAGTATTACAGCTTTAGTCCTTTCCTGCGTAGTAATGGCCTTAGGTTGAGTTCTAGCTAAACGAAGAATTAGAGACCGAGAAAAGAGCTCCCCATTCGAGTGCGGGTTTGACCCTATTAAGTCGGCACGTTTACCATTTTCCATGCGATTTTTCTTACTGGCAATCATCTTCTTGATTTTTGATGTGGAGATCGTACTACTATTCCCCATCTTAACTAGGATATCACACAGATTCACATTTCAATTAAGACTCGGGGCCTTTAGTTTTTTAGTTATTTTAATTGTTGGTTTATTTCACGAATGAAATGAGGGATCCTTAGATTGAGCCCAGTAAAGAAAAAACTTGGAGTAAAGCAGGGCTGCTAACTTTGCTTTGGGTAATTCGATCTTATCCTTTTTCTTATGTTTTCTAGCCTCCCATTTAGATATATATTCTTTTCCGTCATGAGGATTGGTACTCTATTTTCCATCTCTTCGATACACTGACTAGGCATCTGAGCAGGCCTGGAAGTTAATCTAATTGGCTTCCTCCCGCTACTAGTATATCAAAAAACCATATCCAGAAGAGAATCCGCAGTTAAATATTTTGTTGCTCAAGCATTAGGATCAAGCTTATTAATTTTTGGCAGGTTAAGACTATACAGGCTCTCATTTACCTGAGAGGTTCTGGCCTCCAGAGATATTAGATCTTCAGCCTCACTATTCATCTTGATTGCAGGCCTATTTGTTAAATTAGGGATATTTCCCTTCCATTTTTGGCTTCCTAGAGTTATGGCCGGCCTATCGTGACTCTCATGTTTATTGCTAGCTACTTGACAAAAACTGGCCCCATTATTTCTTACTATATCTTTATTTCAGTTTAGGTTCTCCTACGGTCTCTTTTCAATCCTTTGTGCAATTTCAGCAGGGTCCAGCTTAGTAGGGGGTATCGGAGGTATTAATCAAACCCAAGTGCGAGCTCTCTTGGCTTACTCATCTATCGGGCATTTAGGATGAATTATGTTTGGCCTTCTTCATAGAGAGTGAGTTATAAAAACTTACTTCGTAATCTATATATTTATTTCATTCTGCCTCTTTATAACACTATGATACAGAGACTCCAGCACGATAAAAAATCTGGGCTCACCAAAAAAATCTGGGCTGAACCAAACAAGTGTAATATTTATACTACTATCATTAGGTGGCCTTCCCCCGTTATTAGGCTTCATTTCGAAATGGCTTGTAATAGTGATTAGAGTAAATAACTACCTTTGGTCATTTGTATTTATTCTCATTATTGGATCAGTTATAAGCCTATTCTACTATCTAGGCCTATTCTTTTCACTCCTCCTAAACAACTTAAAGAATAACAGAAATATAAAGAAATGGTTTGAGAAGACAAATATTTTACTAACAACACTTCTCCTAATCAACTTATTTGGAGGCTTGCTCATCTTAATAATAAATTCCCTCGAAACCCTATAATCTATTATGCGTTGATTATTTTCTACAAATCACAAAGATATTGGTACCCTATATATTTTATTTGGTATATGATCAGGTCTAGTTGGTACGGCCCTTAGACTGTTAATTCGAGCAGAGCTGGGGCAACCAGGAGCCCTTCTAGGAGACGATCAATTATATAATGTAATTGTAACCGCTCATGCTTTCGTTATAATTTTCTTCTTAGTAATACCTATAATAATTGGGGGGTTCGGAAACTGGCTGGTCCCATTAATATTAGGAGCCCCAGACATGGCTTTCCCTCGTCTAAACAATATAAGCTTTTGACTGCTTCCTCCCGCCTTACTTCTTCTTCTCTCTTCAGCCGCAGTTGAAAGGGGGGTAGGAACGGGATGAACTGTTTATCCTCCTTTAGCAGGAAACATTGCCCATGCAGGTGGATCCGTAGACCTAGCCATTTTTTCCCTTCATCTAGCAGGTGTATCATCCATTCTAGGAGCTGTGAACTTCATTACAACTATTATTAATATACGGTGACGAGGTATGCAATTTGAACGACTTCCTTTATTTGTATGATCCGTAAAAATTACCGCCATTCTACTCCTTCTATCTCTACCAGTTTTAGCTGGAGCCATTACTATGTTATTAACGGATCGAAATTTTAACACTGCCTTCTTTGACCCAGCGGGGGGTGGAGACCCTATTTTATACCAGCACCTATTCTGGTTCTTTGGCCATCCGGAAGTTTACATTTTAATTTTACCCGGCTTCGGTATGATTTCCCATATTGTAAGTCACTACTCCTCAAAGAAAGAAACCTTCGGAACCTTAGGTATAATTTATGCTATATTAGCAATTGGTGTACTAGGCTTTATTGTCTGAGCCCACCACATATTTACAGTTGGAATAGACGTCGACACTCGAGCCTACTTTACAGCAGCCACAATAATTATTGCCGTCCCTACTGGGATTAAAGTCTTTAGCTGATTAGCAACCATTCATGGGGCCAAAATCAAATATGAAACCCCAATGCTTTGGGCACTCGGGTTTATTTTCTTATTCACAGTTGGAGGTTTAACCGGTATTGTTTTATCTAACTCCTCTCTAGACATTATACTTCACGACACTTATTATGTCGTAGCTCACTTCCACTACGTACTATCTATAGGAGCCGTGTTTGCCTTATTTGGGGCCTTTAATTATTGATTCCCCCTCCTTAGTGGAGTAACCTTGCACAGACGATGAACAAAAGCTCATTTCTACATTATATTTATTGGTGTAAACGTGACTTTCTTCCCACAACACTTCTTAGGTCTAAGTGGCATACCTCGACGGTATTCAGACTACCCAGACTGCTATACTAAATGAAACGTTATTTCTTCCATAGGATCAATAATTTCATTTGTAGCTGTGCTATACTTTATAGTAATCGTATGAGAAGCACTAATTTCTCAACGTAGTGTAGTATGAAGAACACACCTTAGAACTGCCCTAGAGTGAGATAACATTCTTCCAGCCGACTTCCATAACGCCCCAGAAACAGGAGCTTTAGTTGCTGAGTAACCTAACTCTTTTAATTTTATAAGATATGAGTCTATGAGGACAATTAGGATTTCAAGATGCAGCATCCCCACTTATAGAAGAATTAATTTTTTTTCATGACCACGCTATAATAATTCTCGTTATAATTATTAGCCTAGTCGGGTACGCTGCCCTCTCTTTGATAATAAACAAATATACTTGTCGGTCATTAGTTGAAGGACAAGAGATTGAAACAATCTGAACCATTATTCCAGCCATTATTTTAGTATTTCTTGCTCTTCCATCCTTGCGTCTACTCTACCTACTAGACGAGGTTGGAGATTGTAGCTTAACTGTAAAAAGAATCGGCCACCAATGATATTGAAGCTACGAGTACTCTGATTTTTTAGATATTGAGTTCGACTCATATATGGTCCCGACGAACGAACTAGAGCCAGGAGACTTCCGGTTACTAGAGGTAGACCATCGCGTAGTTCTCCCAACTCAAACCGACATTCGGGTTCTTGTTACATCCGCTGATGTAATCCATTCTTGAACAGTACCCTCCTTAGGAGTGAAGGCAGACGCAATTCCAGGCCGACTTAACCAGTTGAGTTTCTTTATTAAGTACCCAGGTGTCTTCTACGGGCAGTGTTCCGAAATCTGTGGAGCTAACCACTCATTTATACCTATTGTTGTAGAAGCAGTTCCTCTTGAGAATTTTATGGAATGAGTAGTTAATGTTTCTGAATAATATTTAATTAAAAAGTTAGTTAAATCATAATATTAGGTTGTCAGCCTAACGTTACTAACTCTATTTAGTACTTTTTATATGCCTCAGCTGTCCCCACTTAATTGAATTTTTTTATTCTTATTGTTTTGAACAGCAGTACTATGCATCTCGGTATTAATTTGATGATCAAACAAAGTATACTATAAAAGAGAAAATCTAAAATCTTCAGATTTAGAAGAAAACAAATGAAATTGATAAAAGAATGCTTGTAGATATCTTTTCATCCTTTGATGATAACAACCAAGTTTTTATGTCCTTGTATATATTAATATGATTCTTTTCGCTAACCACAATTCTGCTTTTTAGCTCTTGATATTGAGTTACCTCCCCACGATGAAGAACAATGATTATAATCTTCAAGGACACAGTGACCTCACAGATTTTTCGATCATTTGGGCTGAACTTAGGGGGTTTCATTAATGTAGTAACTGGCCTTTTCCTCTTTCTAATTTTTATTAACCTCAGAGGTATGATTCCTTATGTATTTAGCCCCACTAGACACCTAGCAGTCTCCCTCTCTCTAGGCTTACCTTTCTGGTTAAGCTTAATTGTTTCAGCTGTTTTCTTTGACCCCCGTTCAGTCGTTGCCGGCTTGCTCCCTATAGGAGCCCCAGCTGCGCTAAATCCCTTCTTAGTCATCGTAGAAACAGTAAGAATTATAGTACGACCAATTACTCTTTCCGTACGGCTAGCTGCTAATATAAGTGCCGGTCATATTGTTCTCACACTAGTAGGCAACTACCTTACCGCTAGTATTTTTATATCCTCCGTGTTCTCTACCTTGTTCATTATTTTAATCCAGGTTTTCTACACAATTTTTGAGTTTGGTATTAGCTTAATTCAAGCATACATTTTTTGTCTCCTAATTACACTATATTCAGATGAGCATCCTCATTAACTATTCTATATAATAAACTTCTTAACAAAATTACTGTTGTAAAAGAATTAGACATTCATATTTGGGGTATGAACCCAATAGCTTAAGATTTAGCTTATTTTACATTTTGTTGAGGAAAATTAACTCCGTTAATAGATCTACAGTCTACCGCCTACAACTCAGCCATCAAACAACTATATACGCACCAGGAAAATCTTACTTCCTTCTCCGAGTTTGCAAGTCGGCGTTTTATAGTGAAACTATGGCGGGCAAGGTTTAAAAATTCTTTTTTATTTTAAGCTTTGAAGGCTTATAGTTTATCATAACTTAAAACCTTACTAGAAGGATAATGATCCTTTCCTAAGAAATCAAAATTCTTCGTGCCCTAACACCGCTATGTAATTTATCTCTTTTAAAATTGATTAATCTTTCTGCTTGGAAGGCAACTGTACTACTTCATACTCAAGAGATATTATTCCCAATAAATAAATTTATACCTTCAGAATGAAAATCTAACGTGCTTTAACCTTAACACTATAGGAACAAACTGTTTTCCCGCCTCTTTACCCTAAACCCAACCGAGTCATTTTTTAACCATTTAAATTTAGTAACCAAAAATCTATAACTACAATTAGGCTTGGCTCTGACCTGCATATATGGTGTAAATTAAGAAAAACACATGATATTTATTGAATGAGGCGAGGAAGAGACTACAGCAAAGTCATTAAAATAATATATTAGATTGATTTTTGCCTCTCTTAGGTATTATATAAGATATGATGCTTTGAAAAGTCCCGCTAACATCAGTGTTTAATATTAATAAAAAGACGAAATTCTGAGTTAGCTTAGTATTAGATAGGCCCGGTAAACTTGGTGCCAGCATCCGCGGTTAGACCAAGGTGGCCGAATCATATTATATAGGTTGAAAAGGCAGTTAGGCAAACATTAAGTTAAACAATTATTTATTAGGAAGTGAAATTCATACATAAAATTAATAGATCATAGCATACTCCTACGCTGAACCTGCGACAGTTCTTAGGGAAACTGGGATTAGATACCCCACTATTATTTACTGTAAATTGATTTTTATCTACCTGAGTACTATGAATAAAAAGGATTTAAAACTCAAAGAGCTTGGCGGTGCTTTAGACCACTTAGGGGAACCTGTCTCGTAATCGAAAATCCACGCTACACCTAACCTTTTATTGTCATCAGTTTGTATACCGTCGTCGTCAGGTAACTTTAAAAAATATAGAAGTTAGCCAAAAAATAACATTAAATTTAGACGTCAGATCAAGGTGCAACCTATAAAAAGGAGAGGATGGGTTACAATTAAAATTTATAATACGGAAGGCTAGCTGAAACCCTGGCCCCAAGGAGGACTTAAAAGTAAAAGTTAAATTATATAAATTCATTGAATTTGGCTCTGAAGCGTGCACACATCGCCCGTCGCTCTCGTTGAAAAATGAGATAAGTCGTAACATAGTAGGGGTAATGGAAATTGTTCCTGGATGAAAGACATAGTATAAATATTAATACATTTCACTTACACTGAAAATATACTTAAGAGATAAGTTGTCTTTAATAATTAATTGTGCCCGCAACTCTATTTTTAAGCTCGCTAAAAACATTACTAAGTTAAGTAAAGGTGATTAAAAATTAACTCTTTAATGGGCTACCAAAACAGTACTGAAAAGGAAATATTATTTAATATTACAAAAGAAGATATAAAGTCTCGTACCTTTTGTATCATGGTTTAGCTAGAATTAAGTTTTAAATTAAAAATCTCGAAATCTAATGAGCTATCTTGACTTCACTATTTTAGTAAAATAAGAGTAGTTGTAGCAAAAACTTTCTTAGAGAGCAAGATAGAAATGAAATTTTTTCCGTATTAGATGATAGCTAGTTTCCCCACTAAAAGTATAGAAGTACTTGAAATTAATGTTTTTATATTAAATGTATCGAGTTTATATAAAAATCTAATTTCGGCAAGTTTTGGAGGATGAGCTCTAAAACTAACAAAGAACTCATTATATAAATTTTTTATTAAATTTAAGCTTGAAAATAGCTATAATACTGAGATTTTGTTACAATTTCATTTATTCTAACTATAAATATAATTAATCTATTTTTTTACACGGGGGATTAGGCTAGAAATAACCAAAACAGCTTGTATCAATGCTAAAATGAGTATTTACACCACAACTTTTAACAGCTTAACTTAAATAAACTATTTAAGCCAATAAGATGTACCCCAAAAATAAATTTATATAAAGGAACTCGGCAAAGCCACTGCTCCGCCTGTTTATCAAAAACATGGCTCCTTGAAACACCTACCATAAGGAGTCGGACCTGCCCAGTGAATTAAGTTTTCAACGGCCGCGGTACTCTGACCGTGCAAAGGTAGCATAATCATTTGCCCTATAATTGAGGGCTAGTATGAATGGTTTGACGTGAGCAAAACTGTCTCTATATAAATTTCTAGAATTTGATTTTTAGGTGAAGAAACCTAAATTTTATTGATAGACAAGAAGACCCTATTGAGCTTTAAAAAAGTAAGTAGAAAACAATATATAAATCTAAATATTAGCCTACTTTAAATTTTGGTTGGGGCGACTAAGGAACAAACAAAGCTTCTTTACTACTTTTATACCTGCAAGTTTTGATCCAGAAATTCTGATTAATGGAATTAGTTACCATAGGGATAACAGCATAATTTTCTTTGAGAGTCCTCATCGAAAAGAAAGTTTGTGACCTCGATGTTGGACTAGAATATCCTAAAGATGCAGCAGTCTTTAAGGGTTGGTCTGTTCGACCATTAAAATTCTACATGATCTGAGTTCAGACCGGCGTGAGCCAGGTCAGTTTCTATCTTCAATTAGACAACTTAAATTTAGTACGAAAGGACCAGTTTAATGTAAAAATTGCTACACAAGATGTAATGTAATGCCCGAGTAAATAATTAATAGACACTCAACATGTCAGATTAGCAAAGTTAATGCAATTGATTTAGGATCAATAGACATAGGTGAAAATCCTTTATGTGACACCAATAAAGGTGGCAGAAGTAAGTGCACTAGGTTTAAGCCCTAGATATGAAGATGAAATTTCTTTCCTTTATATATGTTCTACTATACCCTCTCATGCCTAGTTTCATACATCTGCATTTTATTAGCAGTTGCTTTTTTTACTCTTTTAGAACGAAAGGGGTTAAGATATATACAAATCCGAAAGGGCCCTAATAAAGTGGGAGTGGCAGGGCTTCCTCAGCCAATTGCCGATGCCGCTAAGCTTTTAACAAAAGAAATCGCAAAGCCGACCATGGCAAACTATTCTCCCTACTTTATTGCCCCCGTGTTTAGATTTATTCTAGCTCTACTATTATGACAGCTCTATCCTAGCCTATATTCACTAGGGTACTTCAAATGGGGTATTCTATTCTTTCTTTGCGTATCCGGTCTTAATGTTTATGGGACTTTATTGGCAGGATGATCTTCGAACTCGAAGTATGCCTTGTTAGGAAGACTGCGAGCAATTGCCCAAACGATTTCGTATGAAGTAAGAATAGCCTTAATCCTTCTATTTCCTTTATTCTTAATTGGAAGTTTTAGCTTCATTGAAATCAAAGAGTCTCAAAACCTAATTTGAATATCTTTCCTTATAATTCCAGTCTCTATAATCTGATTCGTAACATGTGTAGCTGAGACCAACCGTGCTCCGTTTGATTTTGCGGAGGGAGAGTCCGAATTAGTATCAGGGTTTAACATTGAATATGGAGCTGCTGGTTTCGCCTTAATTTTTCTGGCCGAATATGCAAATATTCTAGTTATAAGTCTATTTTCAGCCTTACTCTTCTTTGGGGGAAGCTCTGGACTTATCTTTGAAAGAGACATCCTATTTATAATAAAGGTTTTATTCTTTGCATTTCTATTTATTTGAGTTCGTGGAAGATACCCTCGGTTCCGTTATGACCTCCTTATGGGACTAACCTGAAAAGGGTTCTTACCGGCCTCCTTATCTTTTCTGCTAATTATTTTTGCCCTCGCCTACTTTATTTATTATTACAAGGTTGTAGTTTAATTAAAATATGAGCATTGGAAGCTTAAGATTAGGTAGCAACCTACACCTTGACATGACTGCCCTAATTATACTAGTATTTTCGTTGGCTAGCCTACTTATACTCCCCCTAATGGCCCAACCACTGAGCCTAGGCTTAGCTATCATAATTTCAACTCTATTAATATGTTCCTTAACAAGAATAGTATTATCCTCGTGATACGGATATATCCTGTTCCTAATTTATGTAGGAGGACTACTAGTAATATTTGCCTATGTAGCTGCACTTTCACCAAACCTCCTATTTGGCAGCGGGTCCCCGCTGCTATTTTTTCTAATGCTCTTAATTCCACTCACAATAGTTTTTTACTTCTACCCAATTAAAGACTTTTCTATAATAACTACTATTGATACCTTCTCAGAACTTAAATACTTAAAAAGATATGGAACAGAATTAATTTCCCCAGAATCTGTCTCTATTTTAATTGGTCTGGGGGTCATTTTACTACTCAATTTAATTGTCGTGGTTAAAATCTGCTATTATCAGCACGCCTCCCTGCGCCCATTTAAAGAAGCCTAACCTCATGCGAAGCCCTATTCGAAAAACCCATCCAGTACTAAAATTAGTCACAGGGGCAGTCGTTGACTTACCGGCCCCTTCAAATTTATCTATCTGATGAAACTTTGGCTCTCTATTGGGCCTTTGTCTTGGAATTCAGATTTTAACAGGATTATTTCTAGCTATACACTACACAGCTCACGTAGACCTAGCCTTCAGCTCCGTAGTACATATTACCCGAGATGTAAGCTACGGCTGGCTACTTCGAGCCCTTCATGCCAACGGAGCTTCATGATTCTTTATCTGCATTTATTTTCACATTGGGCGAGGTATATATTATGGGTCCTACCTATATCAGCACACATGAAATGTTGGTATTATCCTTCTCCTTCTTACAATAGGAACAGCTTTTTTAGGTTATGTACTCCCCTGAGGACAAATATCGTTCTGAGGGGCTACAGTAATTACAAACTTGCTGTCTGCCGTCCCGTATGTAGGAAAAATACTAGTCGAATGAGTATGAGGAGGATTCGCGGTTGATAATGCAACCCTTACCCGATTCTTCACGCTACACTTTCTTCTCCCGTTCGCTATTGCTGGACTGAGAGTTCTCCACATTCTTTTTCTACACGAAACCGGCTCTAATAATCCCCTGGGCCTAAACAGCGATGGAGAGAAAGTACCATTCCACGCATATTATACTTTTAAGGACCTAGTAGGATTTGTAGTGCTCCTATCCCTCTTATCTTTCTTAGCACTATTTTCACCACAGCTATTAGGGGATCCTGAAAACTTTATCCCAGCAAATCCTCTAGTTACTCCTGTACACATTCAGCCCGAGTGATACTTTTTATTCGCCTATGCCATCCTGCGATCCATCCCTAATAAACTCGGAGGAGTCCTAGGCCTAGTAGGATCAATCGTAATCTTATTTATTCTCCCTATTACCCACCGAGCTCAATTCCGTTCCCTAGCATTCTACCCTGTAAACCAATTCCTATTCTGAACATTTGTCAGTATCTTCTTTATCCTCACCTGAATTGGAAGCTGCCCTGTGGAAGCACCTTACGAGCAAATTGGTCAGGTTTTTACCGTTTTATACTTCTCCTATTTTGTTATTAATCCAATCATTCAGGTCTCATGAGATAAATTTTTAGACTATCTACTCTCAGCTTAAGCTGTTGCCTGGGGAAATATTTGTCTTGAAAACAAATTTTAAGTGTTCGATTCACTTAACAGCTTACTAGCAACAAGGGCATATACACCCACCTTTGACTTACAAGACCAATGCTCTAGTTTAAGCTATTGTTGCAAGATATGAGAACATTTTATTTGACATTAATTAGAATAGTAGGCTTCTTTATAGCTTTATTAACTCTTTCCCTCCAATATAAACATTTTCTGAGAGTGTTACTAAGGTTAGAAGCAGCCACAATAAATCTCTTCATTATACTATTTGCTCTCACTAATAATACTGCATTTAGTGGGCAAGCATCCTTAATTTTAATTACACTTGGTGCCTGCGAAGCCAGCTTAGGCCTAGCAGTTTTAGTAGCCGTTATTCGCTCCCGCGGGAATGATTACGTTTCTAGATTCTCCTCGCAAAAGTGTTAGGCCTAGTCATTGCATCCTCGCTACTTTTACTCCCCGTTTCTAACTACTCTTGGTATCAGAAAATTTGATCTTTAGCATTGATTGCCTTGCTCTCCTTTTTGCACTTATTTAGGTCCTCCTTCAACTACGCTATGCTTAATTACTACATTTCCCAGGACTCCATATCCTCAATCTTAGTCTCCTTAACACTATGAATCTCCCTAATAATAATAATCGCAAGACAAAACAGAGTAAAAACATCCAATAATAATTATACCTTATTTACTATATTTGTAGCCACTCTTAACTTTATCTTAGTTATCACCTTCCTGTCATCAAGAATCCTTAGATTTTATTTTCTTTTTGAAGCATCATTAATTCCGACCTTATTACTGATTCTGGGCTGGGGCTATCAACCCGAACGACTACAAGCCGGCATGTATATGATAATTTATACAGTAGCAGCCTCACTCCCCCTTCTTCTAATCATCCTTTGAGGAGTCCACGAACTAAGATGTGGAAATATACTAATAATTAGCCACGCCCGAAAAGAGATTTTAAGGACCTCTAACTTCTGGTCATGAAACTTCATCACATTATTAATTTTCACAGCTTTTTTAGTAAAACTGCCAATATTTACAGTACACCTATGACTCCCTAAAGCTCACGTAGAAGCACCCGTCGCCGGATCTATAGTTCTCGCCGCCATTCTCCTTAAATTAGGGGGGTATGGAATCCTCCGAATCCACCAATACTTTAACTTCTCCGCCTCTTACTCCTCTATTATTATTTTTTCCGTTGCTATCTGAGGTGGAGTAATTACAAGCATAATCTGCTTTCGCCAAATTGATCTAAAGTCCTTAATTGCTTATTCCTCCATTGGCCACATGTCCTTAATACTGGCAGGAGCTTTCTCAAACACATCCTGAGGATGGGGAGGGGCCTTAGTATTAATGATCTCCCATGGATTTTGCTCTTCGGCTCTCTTCGCTTTAGCAAACTACACATATGAAAAAACCCACACCCGAAGACTTTTTCTATCCAAAGGAATAATTATATTTATACCCACCCTCTCCCTGTGATGGTTCTTTTTCTGTATTATAAATATGGCCGCTCCTCCAAGAATCAATTTAATAGGCGAAATTATGATCTTCCCCTCCGTCATTTTTTCCTCCAACTATTTTCTACTCCCTCTGTCCCTCATAAGCTTCTTAGCAGCCTTATACAGCATATATTTATTTACCTCCATCCAACACGGGGGAAGTCCAAAGTTTATTAAGCCCTTTACTAACTTTAAAGCCCCAGGATACACCCTATTATTTCTCCATTGAATTCCGGGGAACCTATTAATTATTAAGCCAGACCTTCTCTTCATATGATTCTAAATTGGTCAAGTTAGTTTAAGTAAAACATCAGCCTGTGGATTTGAAAATGAAATCTAATTTTCACTTGACCTATGTATACAAAGCTAAAATCTTCCTCTATTAGATCTTTATTTCTTCTCAGGTATTCCCTGCTCCTGTTCCCTGTAACCTTAACTTTCTTAATAAAAGAAAAGTCCCTTCTCTTAGAGTGAACGATATTTCAAGTCAGCTCCTGTAACCTCACCCTCACTTTAATCCTAGATACTATTAGGCTCAGATTCAGCAACGTAGTCTGCCTAATTTCAGGCTGCGTTATAATATTTTCCTCCAGTTATATGTCCCATGACCCATTCTTAAAACGATTTACCATACTAGTTATACTCTTCGTTATATCAATAAATCTTCTAGTCTTCATCCCTAGACTCCCAGCTCTCTTATTAGGATGAGATGGCCTAGGAATTGTGTCATTCGTCCTAGTCATCTACTATCAGAACATAAAATCACTAGCCGCAGGCATACTCACAGTCCTCGCAAACCGGATTGGAGACGTCATAATTTTAATCTCCATTGGCCTACTAGTGCTCCAAGGCCACTGGATTATCACCTTGATATTTGATCCCTACCTATCCTCTTGAATTGCCCTCACAATTACAATCGCCGCTATAACTAAAAGAGCCCAGATCCCCTTTTCCAGCTGATTACCAGCTGCTATAGCAGCCCCCACCCCAGTTTCAGCCTTAGTTCATTCATCCACTCTAGTCACCGCTGGTGTGTTTCTTCTGATTCGCTTTTTCCCCTTCCTATCGGGAATCACTCCTTTCAAACCTGCCTTACTATTTATTTCAGTTTTGACACTATTAATAGCCGGCATTGGGGCTAACTATGAAAATGACCTAAAAAAAGTCATTGCCCTATCAACTCTAAGCCAACTAGGAGTCATAATAATAAGCCTAGGAATGGGTATACCCTTCCTAGCCCTATTTCACCTATATACCCACGCGCTGTTTAAAGCTCTTCTTTTTCTCTGCGCTGGTATAATTATTCATAACAGCTCTAATAATCAAGACATTCGCTATATAGGCCTAATTGCAAATCAAGCCCCCCTGACAGTCACTTGTATAAATATCGCCAACCTCTCATTATGTGGTGCCCCATTCTTAAGTGGCTTCTATTCTAAAGACCTTATTCTAGAAATCTCTTTATTTAGCCCAACAAGAATTCTTATAATTATTCTTATCTTTGTAGCTACGGGTATAACCGCAGCCTACAGCTTCCGCCTCTCATTTTCTTCACTATGAAGCGCTATAAAAAACAACGCTTACCATGCAAAACTAGAGAACGACCCGTATGTAAACTGAGCAACCACCATCTTAGCCCTAGCGGCTATTGCCGCCGGATTCTTTCTCCAGCTAATTTTCTTAGATTTTAACCCCACCCCACTAATTATTCCCAGAATTCACAAATCGCTCACCCTCCTCTCTATTTTTACAGGAATTTTTCTTGCCACCATCCTTTGAACAAGAGAGCTTTCAACCAAGTCAACCAATAAAATCAAGTTCTACTTCACCACAATATGATTTCTAGCCCCTATTTCAGCCCAACCACTAACCAAGATATCAATAGTTACAGGAACCAATCTCATTAAGTCTATTGATCAAGGGTGATTAGAAATTATAGGGGGTCAAGGGGCCAGCCAACTTACCAGCACGCTCTCCCAGTGAAACCAAACCATCCAGATCAAGTCCTTTGGCTATTTTGTCACCTGCATAGTCTGATTCACCTTCATTATCATTTTAATCTTAAATCTCCTTTAGCCCGGGTAGCTTACATTTAGAGCATAGCACTGAAGATGCTAAGGTGGCGAATCCTCACGCCCCAGGGCAACTATATTTAAACACCCCTTCAGGCCCTTAGACCATTTATCTATTTTCCCATTAAGCCCTAAAAACACATAGACTAGTAAGATATAGATTAAAGTATTAAAGTACAACATATACACGGTAAGCACGAAATACGTATTACACGTATATGAGGCGTATAAGATATGTGTATCTATAGCAAACACACATGCATTGCACCTACCATATGTATGTATGTATGTATGTATGCATGCACCTATACAACATGTGTGTGAGTCTACACAATCACCGCACGCATATAAATATAATAACATATATACATATGTATATATACATATATACATAATATATATAATCTTACTTTTATAATCTATCACTGTCTATATGTGCTCTTATTCACCTTTATTTTCAATTACTAGGATTTATTAAGTCACTACGATTTTATCACTTCAGAGACTGGTTACTTTTAACCACCTTTTACATAAAACCCCTTTTAGAAAAAAAAGGATGGCTCTTTGACCTATATTTGCGCTAGGAGGACACACCCCTCTTTTTTTACAAAAAAACCTTCTTATTTTCAATCTCTCAGAGTTATCCCTTCCTCCGACCCCCCCTAAAAAAATAACAAGAAGATTTTTTTTGACCTATTATTTAACGAAAACTATAAAATTTGAAGGATTTTGACCATCAAATTTTAGTACTTTTCAAATACCTGTATTTTCCTGTTCTATTTTTAACACAGATTAAAGGAACTACACAGCTAAAAGGCTAAAAATGAGATGATTTTGGCACTTTTTATCAAAAATATGCAAAAAAAATCAAGTTTTGTAATTACTGGATAAAAAGTAACCACCTTCTACCCCACGT